CAACGAAGGCACTACTATGAAAAAATTAAAACCTCGGGCTCGAGGACGAAGTTATCTGATAAAAAGACCAACTTGCCATATAAGTATTGTATTGGAAGATATATCATATGAAGAATATGAAGAAGATTTTCTATGAAGAATACAACATATACTTAAAGAAGAATACAACATATACTTAAAAAAACCGAAACGAATAAGGATAAATAAAAATAAGTACACAGATATGACATTTGATGATATATACTAGTGAGGAATTATGGGACAAAAAATAAATCCACTTGGTTTCAGACTTGGTACAACCCAAGATCATCATTCTCTTTGGTTTGCACAACCAAAAATTTTTTTTGAGGGTCTGCAAGAAGATCAAAAAATAAGAAATTGTATCAAAAATTATGTACAAAAAAATATGAAAATTTCTTCTGGTGTTGAAGGAATTGCACATATAGAGATTCAAAAACGAATCGATGTGATTCAAGTTATAATCTATTTAGGATTCCCAAAACTATTAATAGAAGGTAAACCTAAAAGAATCGAAGAATTACAGATAAATGTACAAAAAGAACTTAATTGTATGAACCGAAAACTCAACATTTCTATTATAAGAATTGAAAACCCTTACATGCACCCGAATGTTCTTGCAGAATTTATAGCCGGACAATTAAAGAATCGAGTTTCATTTCGCAAAGCAATGAAAAAGGCTATTGAATTAACTGAGCAGAGCAATACAAAAGGAATTCAAGTACAAATTGCAGGACGTCTTGATGGAAAAGAAATTGCACGCGCCGAATGGGTTAGAGAGGGCAGGGTTCCTCTACAAACTCTTCGAGCTAAAATTGATTATTGTTCTTATACAGTTAGAACTATTTATGGGGTATTAGGTATAAAAATTTGGATATTTGTAGACGAGGAATAGTAAACTCTTATCTTGTCTTCACATTCTATTCATTGATAGAACAAAAAATGACAAATTCTATCATGTCGATTTAGAATATAAATTCTTTGTTCACATTCTATTCATTGATAGAACAAAAAATGACAAATTCTATAAGGTTGAATAAAATAAAAAATTCGATTGATTATTTAATATGCTATGCTTAGCGTGTGACTCGTTGGTTTTTCAAAGGTCAAGATTAAAAAAAAAAAGACCAATGCATACTATGAACTAATGAATTAATAAGTATAAATATAGAATTTATAACCAACTCATCGCTTCACATTATCTGAATCTAGATCAAAAAAAGCAGTCAAAGTCAAGATAGAATATATTGGTCATTTCATTGTAGCAATTGAAATCTTTTTTGCATAAATAAACTAAAAACCAATCTGATTATAATTGTAAAGCAAAATAGAAAATTATGCAGATAAATGGAAGGATGAGAGAAAGAGAGAAAAAGAATATCAATGATATAGGATTCCAATATGTGCAAGGTCTATAGATCATATCATATATAAAAGCCAATGTAATAAAGCATCAATATCGATTGATCCTTAATTAAATGAATCCGTTCATAGAACAAAAAAATCAAGAGCCTCGGGCCAATAAAGACTAAGAACATTGACTCAAAAACAAATTCATTAGGGGCTCCATTGTATAATTAAGACCTAACCATTAATCGAAAAGCGATGGGAACGATGGAACCTATGAATACATAAGATTTTATTGAAAATGAATCTTAATGATTTATTGGGTGGGATGGCGAAACGAACCAAGAGACAATCCATTTATTCTGAGAGGTCATGGGTTAACCCTACAAATGAAGTAAATATTGAAAGAGTAAATTTTCGCCCGCGAAGATTTTCATATTATTGGATTTCTAAATTTTAAGCGATCTGATCTAATAATCATAATAAATACAGACTCGTTATAACATTAAAAGAACATTATCTAAACATTATCTAAAAATAGACTAAAATTAAAAATAGAAATAATTATCTATATAAGATATACAAATAAAAAATATACAAATTTTTAATCTAATAAATAGATTAGGTGAAATATCAATATCAAGAAATCCCAGGATTCAGTATATTATTCATCAACTGCATGTATATTTTCTTTTTAATCATAATCATTTCATTCGCGAGGAGCTGGATGAGAAGAAACTCTCATGTCCGGTTCTGCAGTAGAGATGGAATTGCGAAACAACCATCAACTATAACCCCAAAAGAACCAGATTCCGTAAACAACATAGAGGAAGAATGAAAGGAATATCTTATCGAGGTAATCGTATTTGTTTCGGTAGATATGCTCTTCAGGCACTTGAACCCGCTTGGATTACGTCTAAACAAATAGAAGCAGGGCGCCGGGCAATGACACGAAATGTACGCCGCGGTGGAAAAATATGGGTACGTATCTTTCCCGACAAACCAGTTACCCTAAGACCCTCGGAAACACGTATGGGTTCGGGGAAGGGATCTCCCGAATATTGGGTAGCTGTCGTTAAACCGGGTAGAATGATTTATGAAATGGGCGGGGTAGCAGAAAATATAGCCAGAAAGGCTATTTCAATAGCAGCGTCCAAAATGCCTATACGAACTCAATTCATTATTTTGGGATAGGAATACAAAACTAAAAGAAAAATGCCTTTGTTAGGAAAAATTTCGCAAATTTCTTTTTTTTTTTTTTCTTTTGGACAAACAATATTTCTTTTTTTTGCCCCTTTCCATTGAAATAACAGATTCAAAAAAGAATATGATCCAATCTCAGACCCATTTGAATGTAGCAGATAATAGTGGAGCTCGAGAATTGATGTGTATTCGAATCATAGGAACTAGTAATCGCCGATACGCTCATATCGGCGACGTTATTATTGCTGTGATCAAGGAAGCAGTCCCCAATTCACCTCTAGAAAGATCCGAAGTGATCAGAGCTGTAATTGTGCGTACTTCTAAAGAACTCAAACGCGACAACGGTATGATAATACGATATGATGACAACGCTGCAGTTGTGATTGATCAAGAAGGAAATCCAAAGGGAACTCGAATTTTTGGTGCAATCGCCCGAGAATTGAGACAGTTAAATTTCACTAAAATAGTTTCATTAGCACCTGAAGTATTATAAGATAAAGAAATAAAGCATTATAAGAGCATTATAAGATGAGATATAAACCATGATTTATAATATTTATATTTGAACGAAATCAATTAAATTAAAATTAATTAGTAGATTGTGTTTCATTTATACCTTAATTCTGTTTCATGCATATACCTTTAATAAAAATGAATATGAATATTTATTAAAAATAAAATAAAAATTAATAAAAATAAAATAATTAATTCATAAAACGAAAAAAAAAAACGAAAACAAAGTATGTTGATTATATCAAAATTATGAGGCAACAAAAATTTTTGTTTATCATGAGTAGGGACACTATTGCTGACATAATAACCTCTATACGAAATGCGGACATGGATAGAAAAGGAACTGTTCGAATAGCATCTACTAACATCACCGAAAACATTATTAAAATACTTTTACGAGAAGGTTTTATTGAAAATGTGAGAAAACATCAGGAAGGCAAAAATTTTTTTTTTGCTTTAACCCTACGCCATAGAAGAAATAGGAAAGGACCATGTAGAACTAGTCTAAATTTAAAACGCATCAGTCGCCCTGGTCTACGAATCTATTCTAACTATCAACAAATTCCGAGAATTTTAGGTGGGATAGGGATTGTAATTCTTTCTACTTCTCGGGGTATAATGACAGACCGAGAGGCTCGACTAGAAGGAATCGGTGGAGAAATCTTGTGTTATATATGGTAATCTTTTTGATATCCAAATTGTATCCGGACTTCCCCTATTTGTGAAAAAAAAAAAGAAAGAACAAATTTCTAATATCATTCCTCCTACATTAGATTAGCTGATATTTCAAAAGACTTTTAGATAAAAAAAAAAAAAGGATTCAGAAAAGTTTAATTTCTTAATAACTTTCCAATAATATGTTACAGATTCATTTAGATAATGAAGATCTGGTTTTAGGTTATGCTTCAGAAAAGGCCCGACGTGGTTTTATACGTATACCAACAGGAGATAGAGTCAAAATAGAAGTAAGTGCTTATGATTCGACCAGAAAGCGTCTAATTTATAGACTCTCCAACAAAATTCGAATGATTAGGTAATTTTTTCAACTTCAACATTCCTTTTATTTTTTAGGAATTTTATAGGAATACAATTTACGATTTTAAAATTTAACGAAACTTATTTTCTTCACAAAAATATGTATACTCAAAATTAAGGAATGAAAAATATGAAGATAAGGGCTTCCGCTCGTAAAATTTGTGAAAAATGTCGACTAATACGTCGACGGGGACGAATTATAATAATTTGCTCCAACCCGAGACATAAACAAAGACAAGGATAATTTTTCTAAGCGTAGACTCTCTAAAGGATCCAATATACAAATAATCTACTTTGACACGAAATGGATAAATCCATAGACCTCAGACTTCGTTTTTGAGATGATAAAATATGGCAAAACTTTTACCAAGAATTGGCTCCCACAAGAATGGACGTATTAGTTCACGTAAAAATGCACGTAAAATTCCTAAGGGAGTTATTCATGTCCAAGCAAGTTTCAACAATACTATTGTGACCGTTACAGATGTACGAGGTCGGGTGATCTCTTGGTCCTCCGCGGGCACTTGTGGATTCAGGGGCACAAGAAGAGGGACGCCATTTGCTGCCCAAACTGCAGCAGGAAATGCTATCCGGACCGTAGTGGATCAAGGTATGCAACGAGCAGAAGTCATGATAAAGGGTCCTGGTCTAGGAAGAGATGCGGCATTAAGAGCTATTCGTAGAAGTGGTATACTATTAAGTTTCGTCCGGGATGTAACCCCTATGCCACATAATGGCTGCAGGCCTCCTAAAAAAAGACGTGTGTAAGAATAAACATTGAAGAAATTTCAAGAGAAATAAATAATTCAATGATTTGATAAAAATAAAAAAGAATATTATTATGGTTCGAGAGAAAGTAAGAATATCTACTCGGACACTACAGT